TCGAATGACTATTCATCTATTGTATATTTATGCAAATAAAAGGGGCAAGAAAACTCTATGGAAAGATGGTGGTTTAATTCGATGCCGTTTAAGAAGGAGTTAGAACATAGGTATGGGATAAAGAAATCAACGGCCAATGCAGGTCCTATTGAAAATACTAGTGAAAGTGAAGATTCAAATAGAAAAGGTAGGGCTAAAAGCATTCATAGTTTGAGGAATCATGACAATTCTAGTTACAGCGGTGTTGATCTTTTATTTGGCGTCAAAGACATTCGGAATTTCATCTCTGATGATACTTTTTTAGTTAGGGATAGTAATGGAGATAATTATTCTATCTATATAGAAAATCAGATTTTTGAGATTGACAACAATCATTCTTTTCTGAGTGAACTACAAAGTTCTTTTTCTGGTTATCACAATTCTAGTTATAGGAATAATGTATCTACGAGTGAAGATTCCTTATACAATCGTTATATGTACGATACTCAATCTAGTTGGAATAATCACATTACTAGTTGCATTGACAGTTATCTTCAGTCTCAATTCTCTATTGATACGTCCATTGTAAGTGATAGTAGTGACGGTTACATTTCTAGGTGCGTTTTTGATAAACGTACAACTAATAATGAAAGCAAGAGGTCCAGTATACGAACCGAGGAGAAGAGCAGTGATTTAACTCTAAGAGAAAGGTCCAATGATCTTGATGCAACTCAAAACTACAGACATTTGTGGGTTCAATGCGAAAATTGTTATGGATTAAATTATAAGCGATTTTTGAAATCAAAAATGAATATTTGTGAACAATGTGGATATCATTTGAAAATCAGTAGTTCAGAGAGAATCGAAGTTTCGATCGACCCCGGCACTTGGGATCCTATGGATGAAGACATGGTCTCTCTGGATCCCATTGGATTTCATTCGGAGGAGGAGCCTTATAAAGATCGTATTGATTCTTATCAACGAAAGACAGGATTAACTGAGGCTGTTCAAACAGGTATAGGTCAACTAAATGGTGTTCCCGTAGCACTTGGGGTTATGGATTTTCAGTTTATGGGGGGTAGTATGGGATCCGTAGTAGGGGAGAAAATTACCCGTTTGATTGAATACGCTACCGATCGATTTATACCTCTTATTATAGTGTGCGCTTCGGGGGGGGCACGCATGCAAGAAGGAAGTTTGAGTTTGATGCAAATGGCTAAAATATCGTCTGCCTTATATGATTATCAATCAAATAAAAAGTTATTTTATGTCTCAATCCTTACATCTCCTACTACTGGTGGGGTAACAGCTAGTTTTGGTATGTTGGGAGATATCATTATTGCTGAACCCAACTCCTACATTGCATTTGCGGGTAAAAGAGTAATTGAACAAACATTGAATAAAACAGTACCCGAGGGTTCACAAGTGGCTGAATATTTATTCCAGAAGGGCTTATTCGATCTAATCGTACCGCGTAATCTTTTAAAAAGTGTTCTGAGTGAGTTATTTAAACTGCACGCCTTCTTTCCTGTGAATTCCAATTCCATCAAGTAAGTCGCACTAAGTTCAATTATTTTATTTGTAGCAAACAAGTAGTTAACTTTAATTTCTCGGAATCAAAGTGATTACGAATGGAGTTTTCTTTAGTGACCTAAGATCGAATTTTAGAAAGAATCAAAAGTAGCGGATAATTCTTTTTTTACTTGGATTCCCAATTACTAAATTAAGAAGTCTCTATCAACAAGCTAAAAGGGTGAGTTCTTCCTTTCGTGAAATTAGGCAAATAAGACGAATTTCGTATTCCGTATATAATCAAATTTAAATCAAATATAGAAAAGATAGATATAGAATTTTGTATCTTTCATGTAGAAAGATGAATAAGTTCATTTTTTTAGTTCTACATTCCTTTGATTTATTCTATATACTCACTTAGATCTAAGTATATATATAGATACTTAGATCTCTAATAAAAAATTTCAAGTTGAATTAATTAAAAATAACTATGAATTCCTAATAATCACAATTCTGAATTATAATTAGTATAATTATAAAATATTAAAAAAAGATAATAACAGGTACAATATAGCAAATCGAGGTACCATTTTATGACAGCTTTCAATCTTCCCTCTATTTTTGTGCCTTTAGTGGGCTTAGTATTTCCGGCAATTGCAATGGCTTCTTTATTTCTTCATGTTCAAAAAAATAAGATTGTTTAGATCTGAAAGGACGCAACCTCATCCGTTTTTTTGAAACTGCGGCATAACACAGATGTTTATTTCGGGAAATATAATATAACCGTCGAACATAAAGGAAAAAGCTCTTATGCCTGCAGAAAATGATCTATGGATAAATGAATTCTAGCTAGTTTCAAATAGATCAGGATCGCTGGATGCCGAAAATGTAAAGTTAGTGGATCCATACATAGATTTGGATCCTATGAAGGGTATGTTATTATTTTAGATCTAACAAATTTGATGAATGACTCCTAAAGCTTCACATCAAACTAGTGCTAGTTCACATCAAACTAGTGCTAGTTGATGAGAGTTCCTTTGGAAACAAAAAAGGAAAGTGGGGTATTCTCTCAATTCCAATAAAATACAATCGGATTAAGTATGCGTTGGCGATCAGAACATATATGGATAGAACTTATAACGGGGTCTCGAAAACTAAGTAATTTTTGCTGGGCCCTTATCGTTTTTTTAGGTTCATTAGGATTCTTATTGGCTGGAACTTCCAGCTATCTTGGTAGAAATTTGATATCTTTTATTCCGTCTCAGCCAATCATTTTTTTTCCACAAGGAATTGTGATGTCTTTCTACGGGATCGCGGGTCTATTTATTAGTTCCTATTTGTGGTGCACAATTTCGTGGAATGTGGGTAGTGGGTATGATCGATTCGATAGAAAGGAAGGAATGGTGTGTATTTTTCGTTGGGGATTTCCTGGAAAAAATCGTCGCATATTCTTCCGATTCCGTATAAAGGATATTAAATCTGTTAGAATAGAAGTTAAAGAGGGTATTTATGCTCGTCGTGTCCTTTATGTGGACGTCAGAAACCGGGGGGCTATTCCGTTGACTCGTACTGATGAGAATTTGACTCCACGAGAAATTGAACAAAAAGCCGCACAATTGGCCTATTTCTTGCGCGTACCTATTGAAGTCTTTTGATTTTGAGAAAAGGAACTCGGCTGAAGAACGAATTTTTTCTCAGCAGGAGGGAATCCGATTTTTTCTAAAACATAACTTAAATGAAGTTTCGTCAGAACGTTCAGTCGAGCCAAAACCGACGTATATGGAACAACCTTATGTGTGTATCCAAACCTATTCCAAATCTATGCAACTCAATTGAAACAAGTAAGAAATTGAACTACTAGATTCAATCCATTCATCTCATATATCAAACGATTTTGAAATAAAGAAATCTCTTTTTTTTTTTTTTAACTTCTTGTTGGAAGTGATCCTTTAGATGCGGATAGATCATATCTTGTAATTTATTTCCTTTTTGTCAATCGACCCCCCTTTTATCCTTTCGTTTGTGTTCTTTACTAACCAATAATGGGTTTTCTTAATAATGATAACTGGCCCGTTTCTGTCTTGTTTGGTTTGTCGCTCATTTTTTTGATCATCACACTATCTTTCTCTCAATTATTCTATTCTTGGCTATGGCGAATCGTTGGAATCTTTTTTTGAAATATTGGATATTTTGATAGAAAAGGAGTTCCTTCGTCTCAAAATATCAATAATATTCATTCCTTAAAGTTCTTCTTTCGGTCATTCATCGAAAGGAGACACTTGTTTGGAATTTGATGAATCGAGATATCTGGAAACAATATTTTTGATTATTTCTTCATTCGAATTCGAAGTGGAGTCTTAGCCTATTTCTCTATTCTTTCTAAAAATCACAAAAAAAAGAAAATAGATTCATCGATTTGATACCTTATCTAGAACTCATATTTGAAAGAAATATTTGATCACAGAGAGCCGACAAATACAAATGAAGTGGGTTAATTCAAAATTCACAGGTGAAAAATGGCAAAAAAGAAAGCATTCACTCCTCTTTTGTATCTTGCATCTATAGTATTTTTGCCCTGGTGGATTTCTCTCTCATTTACTAAAAGTCTGGAATCTTGGGTTACTAATTGGTCGAATACTGGTCAATCCGAAATTTTTTTGAATGATATTCAAGAAAAAAATATTCTAGAAAAGTTCATAGAATTAGAGGAAATCCTCTTCTTGGACGAAATGATCAAGGAATACTCCGGGACACATCTACAAAAGATTCCTCTAGGAATCCACAAAGAAACGATCCAATTAATCAAGATACACAATGAGGATCGTATCCATACGATTTTGCACTTCTCGACAAATATAATCTCTTTTGTTATTCTAAGTGGTTATTCTCTTTTAGGTAATGAAGAACTTGCTATTCTTAATTCGTGGGCTCAGGAATTCCTATATAACTTAAGCGATACAGTAAAAGCTTTTTCGATTCTTTTATTAACCGATTTATGTATCGGATTTCATTCACCCCATGGTTGGGAACTAATGATTGGTTCTGTCTACAAAGATTTTGGATTTGTTCATAATGATCAAATTATATCTGGTCTTGTTTCCACTTTTCCAGTTATTCTCGATACTATTTTTAAATATTGGATTTTTCGTTATTTAAATCGTATATCTCCGTCACTTGTAGTTATTTATCATTCAATGAATGATTGATAAATGATCCACCGATATTAATTTAATCAACTCGAATGGTTCTTACTTTGTAGTTCTACATAAGCATTAAAAAAGTTCTATTCGGGGGATTTTCATCCCAGTAAAATGATTTCAGTAAATAGCAGAATCGTGGATAGGGAACTATACTAGCAACCTACCCAATTTATTGTATAAATTTTTCGGATCAATGATTAGACCATGCAAACTAGAACCACTTTTTCTTGGATAAAGGAAGAGATTACTCGATCTATTTCCGTATCGCTCATTATATATATCATAACTCGGGCATCCATTTCAAGCGCA